TATATATATTTCGTTAATTGAATTTTGGTTGGTGATTAAGGCGAAGTTCCATAAACAAACCCGCCTTCTTTGAAATATCATGAACAGTTCCTGTGGGCTGAGCCCCTTTTTCAAGGAAATATAGAATCATAGGAACATTTAAATAGGTTTGATTCTTTATCGGATCATAAAAACCTACTTTACGAAGAGCTTTTCCTTCTCTTCGGGATCGAACATCAATTGCAACGATTCGATAAATGGCTCATTGGGATAGATGTAGATAACCCCCCCTGAGAAACGTATAAGAAGTTTTCTCCTCCTACGGCTCAAGAAAATTCAAGTTATGTTGATGTCTAAAATAAAATTATAAGGTTAAATAGATCCCTAAAATAATCAAATCAATTAGACCAAGAATTTACTTTATTTATCATCATATAATTTAATAATTTAAATACTTGTTTCTTATTGTTTCCCCAACAAAAAAAATTATTCGTATTTGTAATTTGCACTCTCATAACTCAAGTTAGATAACTGCCAAAGGATATCTTTATACGCGTTTCGTTTATTGAGCGGTCTCTAATCCCCTGTCTGGCTCCTTTAGAATCTATTTCGATTCTTTATAGTTCTCGTTGTTGAGACAATTGAAAAGGGTATTTCCTTGTTCTAGGATCCTTTCTCTTTCTTTGCCTTGAATCATTGGGTTTAGACATTACTTCGGTGATCTCTAATCGTTTCAGTTTCAATTAAAATGGTAGCAACATACCATTTGTTGTGATTTCTTTCGATCAACGAGTCATACGAATAGTTGATATTTCCTGTGAAATACACTTTTTATTTGATCGAAAGTATTTTCCAAATTCTAAAAAATTTTACTCTTGAATTGGATCCTTTCGATTTCTATATCGAAAATATACTTAACAAAGTTATCGCAATTTATTAATTGATACTAACCCTAGATTCTTGCCCCCGATAAACGAATCAATACGTTCTGCTCGAGCTCCATCCTGTACTATACAGTTTACATCACACTCCCAAAAACAAAATGCGAGTTATGGTGGAACAAACGATGTCGAGCGAAAAGCAATTTCATTCCTATATAATTCCTATATAATATAAAAATAAAAATGGTGGGTGTAAGAATCCACAGTGGATCGTGTCCTTCAAGTCGCACGTTGCTTTCTACCACATCGTTTTAAACGAAGTTTTACCATAACATTCCTTTAGTTTGGAACTAGTATGTAATTAATTCCATTATGGAATCATGAATAGTCATTGGTTAGGTCCGTACCTAGTAATCTATATTTTCTTTTTTCCTTCTATATTAAATAGACTTTATGACAAAGTCGCATAAAAAAAAAAATTTAACCCCAGAAACATAATAAATATAAAACTTTATACAAAATAAAAAATATATTGAATAATTAGAAATAAAAGTAACACGAATAAAATTCAAATAAATAAGTTATTTTTGAATCTGCATCTTTAAATAACGTGATAGTGATAAGATAAATTCAACAATTTCACACTTCTTCCAGTACTAATAAATCAGAAATTTCAGAGATAGATCACAAATAAAGTCTATTAAATATATGTTTTATTTCAACTCAATTAAATTTCCTAAAAAGATATGATTCAGAGAAGACTCATTAAAAATAAAACGTTTTCAATATTATACTCTTAAACACAAGGTTATTCAAAAAAGTCCCCTTTATTCTGATAAAATATAAAACACCTATATGTCATATCTATATTATATGAGTTAAGGCTGCGCTAATATCATACTATATTGGGTGTGTGGACAGATACGCTCTGGGACGGAAGGATTCGAACCTCCGAATACCGGGACCAAAACCCGTTGCCTTACCACTTGGCCACGCCCCATTTTTAGTTAATACTAATAAACACTAGTATTGGTACTGGTTGTTCGTCAACTTCAGTCTAAATATGTATCAAATAGATTAGCTTATTGATAAAATTTTTATATGTGTAAATATAGAATTAAACTGATGAATTTATTGATCATTACATCTAATTCAATTAAGATATTATCTGAAAGTATGATTTATCCTATTCACTTTTGATTTGAGAATTGAAGAGAATTTTTGGTATATCTAATGGATTTTTATTCATTTACCCTTCTCGAAATAACTCAACTTATTAATAAATTAATAACTCAATTAAAATAAATATAATTACCCTCAAGAATAAAATGTTTGTTATGCTTAATATATTAAGTTTGATCTGGATCTGTCTTAATTCGGCCCTTTATTCAAGTAGTTTTTTCGTGGCCAAATTGCCTGAGGCCTACGCTTTTTTAAATCCAATCGTAGATTTTATGCCCGTAATACCTTTGCTATTTTTTCTTTTAGCTTTTGTTTGGCAAGCTGCTGTAAGTTTTCGATGATTTTTTTTTAATATGATTTTAAATAATATTGCCCTGTACAAATTTATGATTTATTCGAAAAAAGTCTAAGAATCGATAAGATCAGATAAGTCTTACAATAGGAACGCGCGATTCAAATATTTAAATTCTGGTATAGCTGTAATAAGTTGGGAACACCACATTTAACTTTCTTACTCTGACCTTTTTACATCGGAAGACCTTCCACAATGTCTAATTGTGGGTATAAAATCAAATTTTTGATAATTAACAATGGAGTTTTTGAAAATTCTTTTATTTTTAGAATCTGAAAAAAAACTTTAGTTTATTTCTTGGTTTGGTTGCAAAATAAAAATATCAAATTTATAGTAGGGTATCCAATCTAAAATACAAATAGGGAATCTATTCTCTTTTTTCTAAAAAAATAATCTTGGAGATTCTGTAATGCTTACTCTAAAACTGTTTGTTTACACCATAGTGATATTCTTTGTCTCTTTATTCATCTTCGGATTCCTTTCTAATGATCCGGGGCGTAATCCTGGACGTGAAGAATAAAAAAGAAATAAGGTGTTTTGTTTTTCTTGCTCGATTTTGATTTTAAAATGTTCTTTAAGTCAGATTTTAGCTATTTCACTATTAAAATAACTAAAAAAAAAAAAAGAAATTGCGAAAGGAAATAAAAAATTATCGATGAAAACGGAAAGAGAGGGATTCGAACCCTCGGTACGAAAAACTCGTACAACGGATTAGCAATCCGACGCTTTAGTCCACTCAGCCATCTCTCCCCAATTGACAAAGGATAATTACTATGTTACATAAATCAAAATAAGGCTTGAAAAAGGCTTTTATGTACTTTATTTCTATTTTTGTAAGAAAACTAAGAAAGCCCTCTTTGATTTAAAAAAAAAAAACTTTTTAGTTTCCCGGCTTGGCCTGGTCAGTACCTAGCTGGACCGGGCCTCGTTTGTTTCAACCACTCAAATTAAAATAATTTTTTTTTTGAAAACACAAAAGCTTATTATTAATATTGAAAGAATCATATAATTAAGAGGGGCCTATTTTATTTCGAGTCATAATCCAAACGTACTTTTTTAGCTTTATATTTACTCTAAAAATAAATAAATATTATAAACGTCAATTTAAATAAATAAAATTTTAAATAAATAAAATTAAGATACAAAAACACGGGAACTATAAATTCTTGAACAATGCATTTTTATGTTACGGCTTAAATAGTTTTGTCAAGCCATATCCGATAAAAAACTCCAAGCAGAAAATTGGGTATTTAGTTATTCAAATGAGTCCTCGTTTCCTAATTTCATTACCTACTTTCCGTAACGTTCTAATTTTCATCATTCTTTTTTGATCCGATCTTTTGATTAGGACCGAGTTTCTTGTTCGACAAAAAGTCGATTTATACACAATAATCGGATTGTAGCGGGTATAGTTTAGTGGTAAAAGTGTGATTCGTTTGATTAACCCCTTAATAGTTAAAGGGTCCCTTGAGTTGATTAATATCCCATTACGATCAAAAACTTTATCTTGTAAAAAGGATTTACTCCTTTACCTCTCAATGAAAAATTCGAGGAAGAATATACATTCTCGTGATTTGTATCTAAGAGTCAATTAGAAATTGAAAAAATTGGATTATGAAATAACGAAACATAATTTTTTTTTAATTGGATCAATACTTCCAATTGAATGAGTATGAGTAAGGAATCCATGGATAAAGATAGAAAATTGATTTCTAATCGTAACTAAATCTTCAATTTTTTTTAGATAGGGAAAATTGAAGCAAAATAGCTATTATATTAAACAATGACTTTGGTTTACTAAAGACATCGACAAATCCTTTAGCTCGCTGGAAACAAAATGCTTTTCCTAAGGATTCTATTAAAATAGAAATAGAGAACGAAGTAACTAGAAAGAGTGTTAAAATCCCCTTCTTTTCTATAAGGATCATCTAGAAAGCGGGTCGTTTGAATGCATTCAGACAGAAAAGCTGACATAGATGTTATGGGTCTAATTTGTTTTAATTTTGTTCATATCTTAAAATTTGGAAATTTATCCATCTTCCATAAAGGAGCCGAATGAAACCAAAGTTTCACGTTCGATTTTGAATTAGAGACGTTAAGAATGATAAATCAACGTCGACTATAACCCCTAGCCTTCCAAGCTAACGATGCGGGTTCGATTCCCGCTACCCGCTTGTCCTTACTTTATCTCTTAGCTCTAGTTAATATTTCTAGCAATTTCTCGACTTTATTTTTAATATTAAAAAAAGAAAAGATATAATTAATAATTAAAATAATGAAAGACAAAATTGAAATGAAAAGCGTCCATTGTCTAATGGATAGGACAGAGGTCTTCTAAACCTTTGGTATAGGTTCAAATCCTATTGGACGCAATTTATTTCCATATAAATTTTATATTTCTATAGTCAAGAAACATATTTTGAATATTTAAATAAGAGATGGGATCCACTTCGTTAACTTAAACTTAATATAAATGTTTTATTTATAAATTTAAGTTACCAAATTAAAGTGATTAATTTCTTTATACTTTATTCTTGAAGGAGAAAAAGCTCCATCTGTTCTTGAATAGCTTCTTTCAAAAGAACTTCTGCTTCCTCATTCAATGT